TATTCTTTTATCATTTCGTCCAAGCGAGCGAGCTCCTCGAATTCTATGAATTTTTCTAGAAAAAAATTTTCTTGGATATCATTTAAAAAAATTTCAAATTTACTAGTATTCCACCAACTAATAACCCAAGATTCAAAACTTTTTTTAAATAAAAAAGAGATCCACCAGGGAAAAAAAACTATATATATAAGATATAGAAGGGTAAATAAATGTTTTTTTTTTCCATTTTTCGTATGTGAATTTTTAATGAACGCACCTCCTTTCTCGATTCTATATGATCTAATATTTCTATCAAGTATAAGTTCTCTTCCAAGGCTTCGAACTTATGAATCTATTCGCTGTTTTTATTTGTAAGCCAGTGGTTAGTCCTTGAATTTTGAAAGATGAAAGAATAAAAAAAAAAATAGCCTAAAATAAAAAGAGTACACAAATGAAGAAAAAAATATTCTTTTTAGATATCTCAATTGCTCAATTTCGAAGCAATTCCCCCCCTTTCCATAAATGTCCCCAAGAGCGACTCCAAATTCGGATTTAGAGATATAAAGAATTCCGTTCTATCAACAAAACAAATATTTCGAAAAAAAAAAATGGCCAATTTCCCCATATCCCACAGGAATAATTAAGAAAGATTTATGAAGAATATTGTGATGTGATAATAAAAAATGAGTGGCAAAAGCAAAATAAGACAGAAAGGTTAGCATTCTAAATGGTCCAGTCCTTTGCTCATTACATTAAGGTTAAGGAAGACAAAAAAAAGATAAAAAGAAACCTCGACTGACACATGAGAAAAAAAAGTAGAGATAATTTCCAAGATAGAATCTACCGATACGTAATCTATCAATTTCAAATATTGAACATAAAAAGAGAATTTCTTTCTATTTTATTCCGAAATGCTTTGTTTTGATCTATGAGATGGGTCTATTATTTTTATTTCTTACTTGTTTTGTTATTGGATTTAGTGAATTTACATACGCATAACAAAATTTGTAGATTAAAAAGTTTGATTTTCTAATTGGAATTGTTCCGGATACGTATATATAATACGTATTCTTTAGTTCATCAGTTCATCAATATTGTGAAGAAATTCCAGTTAAGTTATGCTATATAAGTTTTGCTATAAAAAAAGAAGACTCTTGGATTTTTTCACTCCTGCTACGAAAATGCTCATTCTTCAACTCATTTTAAAATACTTCAATTGGTACACGCAAAAAATAGGCCAATTCCGCTACTTTTTGCTCAATTTCTCGTGGAGTAAAATTATCATCAGTACGAGTCAAAGGAACAGTCCCTCGGCCTCTTATTTCCATATAAGGGATACGCCGAGCGTAAATACCCTCTTTAACTTCTATTCTAATAGACTGAATATCTTTCATAAGGAATCGGAGTAAGATGCGACGATTTTTTCCAGGAAATCCCCAGCGAAAAATACATACTATTCCTTCTTTTCTATCGAATCGATCATAACCCCCACCCACATTCCACAAAATTGTGCACCACAAATAACAACTAAAAAATAGACCAGCGATTCCATAGAAAGACATCACGATCCCTTGTGGAAAAAAAAGTATTTGCTGAGAGGAAAATAAAGATATGAAACTTTTTCCAAGATAACTGGAAATTCCAACCAATAAAAAACCCAATGAACCTAAAAAAAGTATAAAAGCCCAGCAGAAATTACTTATTTTTCGAGACCCCACTATAAGTTCTATCCATATATGTTCTGATCGCCAACTCATACTAGATCCAGTTGCTTTTTTTTGGAAGTGGGAGACTAGCCCATTTGATTTGACTTTCTGTTTTTTTTTTTTTTGTTTCTGTTTCCGAAGTAATTTCCATCAACTCGCACTATTTTGATGTGAATCTTTAGGAGGAATTCATCGAATTCATTAGATTAACAAATAAAGTAGCCTCATCCTATGATCTCCTATCTACACATATATAACATGTTATATCGTATTAGATTATATCATATTAGACTAACTAGATATCCGTACTAGGATCTAAGTCTAGGCCTTGAAAAATAAATAAATGAAATCTACTTCCATCGTACCTAATCGGATCTAAAAAATCTTGTTTTTTTGAACATGAAGAGATAATGAAGCCATTGCAATTGCCGGAAATACTAAGCCCACTAAAGGGACAAAAATGGAGGGTAAGTTGTTGAGAATTGTCATAGAATGGGCACCTCAATTTAATATTTGTACCTGTTTATTTTTTCTTCTAATATTTTTTTTTGTTCTATCTTTTAATTGGAATTTTTATTTCATTTTTTTTTTTTTTATTATTATATTTAGATTAGAATATTTATATTCTAATAATTAGAATCGAATTTAATATTATTTTTTATATTAGAATATTCTATAATTCTTAATTATATATTATTCTATATCTATATTTAATTTATATTAACATATTCTATATTCTAATATTCGATATTTATTAAATTTATTAATTATCCTATTTCTATATTTTCTATTTTTGTTTCATTTCTATTCGAATATTTCTATATTCTAGTATTTTGTTCTATTATTTTGAAGAGAAATTTTTGAATATTATTCTTTATTTTTATTAAATAGATTATTATTTTATATTATTTATTATTAAACTTTTTTATTAATTTTTTAATAATATATTCTAATTCTACATATTTTTGTATTTTTATATTATTCTATATATATTTCGATATGAGTAGATAGTTTTCTATTAATATTAACTATTCTATAAAATAAATAATTAAATAAGCAATTCTCTTAAAATGAAATTAAACATTAATTAATTAATTATTAAATAAATATTAATTAAATTAAATATTTAGAAATATTCTAAAATATTCTATTAAATTTATATTTTGTAGTTCTACTATTAGATTTGAATATTCTATATTATTATTTTTTTATTATTTTATTATTATATTTACATTTTTATTATTCTTTAATTAATATTAAATTTATATTAAATTTATATTAATATTATTTCTTTCTCTTATTTCATTTCGTATTAATTCTTATCTTATTAATTATTATATCTTAATAATTCTTATATTACTATATTACTAGTAGTAATTCTTATATTACTAATCGAATTATTTAGTAATTATTTTAATTATTGGTAATAGTAATTAGTTTATTAGTAATTATTCCAAAGCTAATTTTAGAATCACTAAGATTTGTATATAATACAATTATATCGAAATGAACATATATAATTCTAATAAAATAAAGTCCAAAGAATATTGAACTAATTAAGTGACTTTTTTGTATTTCTACATGAAATATATATGATAATCCACCTATTTTTTATTATTTACCATTTTCATTTTACCTTGCCGAACTTTTTTTCACGGAAATAAAGAATTCACTCTTTTTTCTATCAACAAGAAAAAAGAGTGAATATCGGCCAAAAAATTATCTGGATGATTCTTTACTACAATTTACTCTTATGCCACATAAAAATGCATTCGTGGTGTTTTTCCTTTGATTACAATAAAAAAATACCCGTTCGCCAGAAAAAAAATTAACTAATTTCAATTTAATTAATTTTAATTAAGTTAAGGCTCTACTTGATTTAGATTCAAAGGAAAGAAATCATGGAGCTGAAGTAACTCATTCAAAACGCCTTTTAAAAGATTACGTGGTACGATTGAATCGAATACGCCCTTATCGAATAAAAATTCAGCCGATTGTGAACCTTCAGGTACTTCCTTATTCAATGTTTGTTCAATTACTCTTTTACCGGCAAATGCAATATAGGCGTTAGGTTCAGCAATAATGATATCTCCCAACATCCCAAAACTAGCTGTCACCCCACCAGTTGTAGGAGACGTAAGGATTGACACATAAAATAACTTTTTATTCGATTGATAATCATATAAAGCAGAAGATATTTTAGCCATTTGCATCAAGCTCAAACTTCCTTCTTGCATTCGTGCTCCTCCGGAAGCACACACTAAAATAAGAGGTAAAAATTGATTGGTAGCATACTCAATCAAACGAGTAATTTTCTCACCTACTACGGATCCCATACTACCCCCTATAAACTGAAAATCCATAACCCCAACTGCTACGGGAATGCCGTTTAGTTGACCTGTGCCTGTTTGAACAGCCTCGGTTAATCCTGTCTTTATTTGATAAGAATCAATACGATCTTTATAAGTTTCCTCTTCGAAATTAAATTCATCGGAATTTAATTTCGATGAATTAAAAGTTAATTTCAATTTCAATTTCAATGAATTTAATTCATCGGAACTAAATTCATCGGAATTTAAATTCAATTTCAATTTCAATGAATTTAATTCATCGAATATTTCATCGAATAATTCATCGGAATTTAATTCCTCTTCGGAATTAAATTCATCGGAATTTAATTTATCGGAATCAAATTGAATGGTATCCAGAGATACCATGTCTTCATCCATAGGATCCCAAGTCGCTGGGTCAATCAAAAGTTCAATTCTATCTGAACTATTCATTTTCAAATGATATCCACATTCTTCACAAACATTCATTTTTGACTTCAAAAATCTCTTATAATTTAATTCATAACAATTTTCACATTGAACCCATAAATGCTTGTAGTTTTGAGTTCTATCGAGATCATTAGAACTTTCTCTTATAACCAAATCGGTAACATTCGTGCTAGTTATTAGACTGGTACTCTCGTTTTCACTACTATTTTCGCTTTCACTACAAATGTAACTATAAATGTAACTTTCGCTATAATAGTTACTACCACTAAAAATAGAACTATCAATACAGATTTGAGAGCGAAGATAACGGTCAATGCAACTATTGATGTAATTATTCCAACTATAGTTAGTATCATACATATAATGATCATATTGGGAGTCGCCAATCCTAGACCCATTATTCAGATAACTCGAACTCCAATAACTAGAAAAAGAACTTTCTAGTTCACCCAGAAAAGAATAATCAGTCTCAATCTCAAAAACTTTATTTTCTATATCAAAATAGATGGAATAACTGTCCTTTTTACTATCCTGA